GTAGTATGTGCAGTTCTGTACACTTTGTAAATTTAATTTTTTGTTAATTAAACAACTTACTATTGCTTTTTAAATCCACGTAATCCGTTTTTAGTGTATATACCCCTTGGTTATAATTCTTGTACTCATTACTTACATATCTTTGTTCTTACTAATTTTTGGTTATCTTAAAATAACAAAATAAAGTACACTCTTTAATAATTGTTAAAGTAGAGCAACGGTAGCTCATTTAGGCTCATGGCTTAAAAACGTGCAGGTTCAAATCCTGCCTTTAACATTTCTAGTAAATGAAAGAAAAAAAAAATAGTGACATTAATACGGTTAAAACCGTTAAAAAACTTGAAACATCGGGTAAAACAAATATGTTAACGCCCATGGACGGGGAATTAAAATCTTTTGCAATTAAAAAACAGTTAGATAAAACTTTGCAACACTTCCGCCGTAAGATAAAAAATGGTTTAATTAAGACTACAAATAAACTAGCAAAACAACCCGCACTAAATCAAACCGATGAAGAGTATGACTTTTTAACTAGTAAAGATCCTAAATATCAAGCATCGAAATTGGATAAACACTTTGATAAACATTTAAATCAATACAGTGATATAAACAAAAAATATTTAAAAAAAATAGCTCATGAGAATAGAATTTTGGTGTTTTTTTATCGTAAATTTGATGCATTTCTAGCATATACCGGTGAAAAAATAACTGAAATTATAGAGTTTTTAAAACCTATAATAAAACCGATAATTGACCGTATTATAGAGTTTTTAAAACCTATAATAAAACCGATAATTGACCGTATTATAGAGTTTTTAAAACCGATAATCGACTGTATTATAGAGTTTTTAAAACCTAAGGTAACTAAGTTCTTAGGGTTTTTAAAATTAAAAATAATTGGTTTTAAAAACTTTTTAAATAAGATAATGGAAACCATAAAATTTTTAAAACTGCAGATAATGGAAACCATAAAATTTTTAAAGCACAAAATTGGCAAATAGGCAGAAAACCACTGTAGTTTGCATATTTACGAACTTTAATAAACGTTTGATGTATGCTTTAACTAAAATAAAACAATTTACAGAGCATTACAGTTTACTTCTTAAAAACTTGCCGGTTCAAATCCTCTTTTTTGCAAATGCTAAAAACTCATTAATAAAGCAATTTTATATTCACCTGTGATAGTTCTCCATAAATTTAACTGTGTGGTACTGTGGGCAATTATGTACACCGTGTAAACTTAATGTTTTATTTAAACCCCATATTTTGTAAATTTTTAAATTACGCGATTTTTAGACAGATTGTTCTAAATTAAACAGCAAATTAACCGACAAGTTATAATTTTAATAATGTTTTTATATATTTCAATTTGTTCTAAAACTCAACCTGCAATTACTAGGTTTTGTTATCACTTTTTTAAAATTATGTCAAATAAAACGTTAAAACTAAGTCTGAGTGCAAAAATAATCCCCCAAAAAAAGCGTCGAACTCTCTTTTCGTTATTAAAATCACCGCATGTAAATAAAACTGCTCAAAATCAATTTTGTTACATCCAATATAAAAAAAAAATTGTACTTTGTACACCAAAACCTTTTAATACTATGGTTTTATTAAAGAAACTTCAACGATTAATTGCTGGAGTTAAAATAATCATACAAATTCAACTTAATAAACGAAAATTTTACGATACGTTGACAGTCCGATTAAACCCTAACCAAGTTTGTCTCTCAAGTCGAAAAAAAATAGATATTTTTAAATATTTAAAATTATTGGATTATTATGGTGAATTGAGTTTTAACGCACATAAACTCAATAAAAGTTTGGGTAGCTCAGTTGGTTAGAGCAAAGGACTGAAAATCCTTGTGACGGCAGTTCGACTCTGTCTCTAAACATAAACGTTGAAAGCAAATTATGCTGATTTAATTGCAAACTTACGAAATGGTCTAATGGCTTATAAAAAAATAATTTTTCAACGGCGTGATAAATATTGTGCGCCAATTTTAAACCTTTTATGGGATGAAGGTTATATTTCGGGTTATAGAATTAATGCCAGTACATTTTCAATTTTTTTAAAGTACAAAACAAATAAACCAGTTATTACGTCTATTAAATTAATAACAAAACCGGGGCATGTTTTTTCTTATAGTTTAAACCAATTATGGAAAGTTAAGCCAAAATTTGGGTTAATTATTGTGTCAACAAGTAAAGGAGTGTTGTCGCTTGAAGAGTGCCGACGTTATAAAGTAGGCGGTAAACCTTTGATAGTTCTTCGATAAAATTAAAGATGTTAGGTGGTAAAAGATACAGAGTTAGAATTCCAAACGATATTTGTTTGTTATATTCGGAACAAAAACAATTACTGGTTTTTAAAAAAGGGGAAAAGTGTAAATATTTACAAGTACCGTTAAAAATTTTTGTTATGTCTGGCACTAATTATATAAGAGTTTCGAGGTTAACCTTTAAACCGGTACCGAATAATATTAAAAAGCAATTAAAAGCGAAGCAAGGATTACTAGTGGCTTTAATTAAACAAACGATTTTTGATTGTTTACAAATACGTGTTAAAAAATTAAAATTAATTGGGCTGGGATATAAAATTTTCCATATTCATGATCGATTAGTTTATTTTAAACTCGGTCATAGTCATTCTATCTATTTTAAATTACCGGAATCTTTTAAAATAGTAAGTTTTAAATCGACAAAACTTTTTATTTTCGGAGATTGTTATCAACGTGTAACGCAATTCGCTGCGTTAATACGATTGTGTAGAAAACCTGATTCTTACAAAGGAAAAGGTGTATTATATCTTGAAGAAAAATTACAACTAAAAAAAGGTAAAAAAATTTAAATGAAGCAGGAACAAAAAAATTATTTTTTATTAAATTATTTTTTATTAAAAAATCAACAAAATCTTGAAAAAAATTTTAGCCCAAACGACACGGAATTAGCGTTAAAACAAGCGTTAAAAATTCTAGTTGAATACCATGTACATAAAAAAAAAATTTTATTTGTTGGATTTCCAAAAATAAAAAATCAACACCGACAGCGATTGCTGGAAAATACCGGCCATGTGTTTCTTCCTAATAACGTGTGGTTAAACGGTGTATTCTTAAACAGCAAAGCACTGGAAATCTATGTTGATAGAGTACTAAAAAAAAAAAAATTAAAAAATGAATTGTTTTTTAAAGATTTAAAAAACTTAATTGTAACTAAAAATCAGTTAGATTTAATCGTTATTTTTCAAGTTGGTAAAAACGATAAAATTGTCAAAGAATTGACAAGTTTAAAATTACCAGTTATTATTTTTTCACCATTTGTAAGTTCTGACTGGGACTTTGCGTACCAAGTATTTGTTGATTTGCAGGAAAAAAATCTTAAAAAACTTATTGTTTTTTTAATTTATTCTATCCTAAAAAAAAAAATTAAAAAATCACCTAAATTTATTGTTAATAAGTTTTCGAGTATAAAATTTTGGAAGTTAAAAATTTTTTTGTATAAGCGCTTGAAATATAAAAAAAAAATTTTTTCGACGTCGTTTCAATCGGCGGCATTTTTCAAAATTTAAAAATTTTCGATCTAACTCACGATTTAACCCATATTTTAAAAAAAAAAATTCGAATTTTTATCGATCAAATACTATTCCAAAGCCTTCTCGTCCAGGACGATTAGGTCAAAGTGTTGATCCTCGATCAAATACTGTATCAAAGCCTTCTCGCCCTGCGCGAGTGAGTCAAAGTGTTGATCCTCGATCAAATACTGTATCAAAGCCTTCTCGTCCAGGACGATTAGGTCAAAGTGTTGATCCTCGATCAAATACTGTATCAAAGCCTTCTCGCCCTCCAAAAAATTCTAACAAAACGGGAGGTTTAGCAAATCCAACTACTTTAAATAAAAAAAATGGTAAAAACCCAGACAAGATATAAACCTTTTTATAAAAGACTTACCGCATTAAAGCGAAACGTATTACTTTTTAATACGCGAAAAATTTTAAAATTTAAAAAAAAAAAATGGGAAACAGTGATTTTTCATTTTAATAAAGCTGCTTATCCTAAGTATCGAAAACAAAAGTTTTATGATCATAACAAATATGCTTTAAAACGATTTTCGATATATCTTAAAAGACGGTATAAAAATAAAGTAATTGTACGAAATCGTTTAAAACTTTTTTATTTTAATTTAAAAAAAAAATATGTAAAAAAAATATTAAAATTAAAACCAAAATATATAAAGTTTCAGGCAAACTATTTTTTTTTACAATTTTTAGAATCAAGATTAGATGTTGTTCTTTATCGTGCCCGGTTTACGCAGAACTTGCGGACAGCACGTATTTTAATAAAAAATAAAAAAGTTTATGTAAACAAACAGTTGGTAACATATCCGTTATTTATTTTGAAACCTGGGGATTTAATTGAAATTTGTAGAAATTATTGGACCCGTATTCGTAAAGAAGTTAAAAAAGTTTTAAAAATGCGATATTCTGTTCTTTCACATTTACAAATAAATTATCGAGTTTTGCAAATTATTTTTTTAGGCAATTTTAAAACTTCAAATTTTACTACTCTTTATCCGTTTTGGGTAGATTTAAATACATGGATAAAAAGTTACAAATATTAATATAATTGTAAACAATGCTTTTTATGGTTACAATAAATGTAAAAAATTGAAGAAAATCTTTGGTATTTTCGAGCAAAAATAGTTTAATATTGTAAAAACATAACTGTTACGCGGTTAAAATAGAGGTTCAAATCCTCTTTTTTGCAAATAATTCTATGAAGAAAATTATGATAAATTTAAAAAAACGTTTGAAAAACTTTAGAATAAAGCATTATGTTGTGTCGATTTGGGGTAACTTTTTAAAAAATCCTTACCGAGATTTATTTTGTTATTTTTTTATCATTCTGTTATCAACTACTATTTATATGATGTGCCCGGTGTTTTGGTTTTTATGGGACAAACCTTTTAATTTTGAAATTATTGTTAAACAATATTGTGTAATACAGCCGAAATTGTTTAACCTTTTAGTTACCATGGAATTAATAAATTGTGATGTGTTTTCAAAAACGGCGGCGGAGTTTATAGAGTTTCGTGATCTTCTAGTTCCATCATTACAAGATTACTATAAGCTGCCTAATAACTCCCCAGACGATGAGTTTTATGCGACCAAAAAGCTGACAATTCGCTTATATGCAACAATAGTTGAACATTGTGAAGAGCTTATTATAGTAGCACTTTATAATGAAGTGTTTTATAAACTTTTTTAGTGTACCAACTCGAACTATTAAGTTATGCGGTTGAAGATTTCAGTATACGCAATAAACTTTTATATTTGTTTTTTTGGAAACTTTCAATAGATATTATCCCGAATCATAAAGCTAAAAATTTTTATAACTTTTTTGATCCAACGTGGAATAATATCAATGTCCAATGGTTAGAACAGCAACCAAAAGCAGCAGAAACTCTACATTATTTACGTACGCCGTACAGCCTTTTGGATTCGGTAACTGTTAGAATCGAACTGTTATTAAAAGTAATGAATGATCTAAAATACAGTGTTATTGATTTTTTACGTTTGCATCATCACAAAATGGTAAAACTGCCAGTTTCAGAAAGACAAAAAATGTTAAAAGTAATAAAAAAACTTGACCAGCTATTATTCAAATTCGAGAAAATCTTAGAAAATGAACGTGTCCAAATCACTGCTAATAAAAAACTTTATACCGAATTTTTACAATATTATCAATATTCAGATGGTGTTAATTATGCTCGTGATTATCGTTATCTTGATTTAATTAGCGACCCTACTGGGTAAGCTGGTGAGTTTTCGTATATTTTTTCGTCGTGTATTACACCCGAGTTTTATTATTTAATCTGTGAACATCATTTTCTTTTATATTTTTAAAACTTTTACAAATTACCGACACTGTATGTTGATTTTATTTAAAACTTTCAACATTAACAAATAAAATTAATTTACTCTTTTCGGTTGACCAACAAAAGAACAAAAATTCGCAGGTGTAGATTTTGATTTTTCTTATTAAAATTTTAAGCAAAAATAGTTCAACTGGTAGAATGTAACCTTGCCAAGGTTAAAGTTAGGGGTTCGAGTCCCTTTTTTTGCATATGAAAATGGTTATTGTACAATATAAGCTCGCTGCTTTATCGTTGATATTTTCCCATTTAACAATTATTGGTTTAGTCGCAGTAATTCTAAAACAAACTTAATTCATTATAATTCCCTGCGTTACTAAAAATAGCAGGGAAAACATCTCTTGAATAAAAAAACCTGTGTATTAAAATTGTCGGTTTGGTTTTTAAGACAAAGAGTTCCTCTTTGTCGAGAAAACACCGTGAATATGACACTAAACCTTCAAGAGATGCAATGTGATGGGCCCGTGATGTGGCAAACAAGTTTCAGTGATCCAGCGACTACTATCATGGAGGGCATCATCACCTTCAACACTCATTTAACTTTTTTATTGACCAGTATAATAATGTTTGTAGGCTGGTGGTTGTTTTTTACCATTTATTACTATGCAGAATTTAAAAATATGAATAACTCGAAATTTGTACACTCAAAAGAATTGGAAATTGTGTGGACTTCAGTCCCAGCTTTAATTTTGTTACTGCTTTCGACACCATCCTTCACCTTATTATATTCGATGGATGAAATCGCAGCTCCTGAATTGACATTAAAAATTCTTGGCCATCAATGGTATTGGAGCTACGAAGTGTCTGATTTTCAAACATGCTTAAAAGGAGATACTATAAAATACACATGTTATTTAATGCTTTTAGATGGTTTACCGGAAAATAAAAAAGGATACTTTAGGTTACTTGAGACAAATCGACGAGTTTTATTACCAACAAATTCTCATTTACGTTTATTAGTAAGTGCTGCTGATGTGTTACATAGTTGGACCATACCTTCGTTTGGGTTAAAAGTTGATGCCTGCCCTGGGCGATTAAATCAATTAAATTTATTCATTAAACGAGTAGGAGTGTTTTATGGTCAATGTAGCGAAATTTGCGGCATAAATCACGGATTTATGCCAATTGTAATTCACGCCTTCCCGACGTTAGAGTATCATTTATACGTTATGGCAAAAATGTAATCTTTAAAAAAGTTTATAGCTCAGCTGGTTAGAGCGTACGCCTGATAAGCGTAAGGTCAGTAGTTCAAATCTACTTAAACTTACATTTTAGATGTCATTAAAAAAACGAAATTTGATAAAAAAACTAAAAAACTTTACAATTAATTTCGGGCCTCAACACCCGGCAGCTCATGGTGTTTTAAGATTAATAATTGAATTAAAAGGAGAAATGGTTCAAAAAGCAGATCCGCATATTGGATTGTTGCATCGGGGAACTGAAAAACTAATAGAATATAAAACATATTTACAAGCATTACCGTATTTTGATAGATTAGATTATGTTTCAATGATGTCACAAGAGCATTCCTATTGTTTAGCAATTGAAAAATTATTAAATTGCCAAATACCACCTCGGGCGCAATATATCCGAGTCTTATTTGCTGAAATTACCAGGTTATTAAATCATTTATTAGCAATTGGTTGCCATGCAATGGATGTTGGTGCTATGACTCCATTTTTATGGGCGTTTGAAGAACGAGAAAAGTTAATGGAATTTTACGAACGAGTTTCTGGTGCCCGAATGCATGCAGCATATTTTAGACCTGGTGGTGTACAATATGATTTGCCGAAAGGTTTGTTAAATGATATATTTTTGTTTATTGAACAATTTCATGTAAGATTGTTAGAAATAGAAGAGATGTTAACGGTCAATAGAATTTGGAAACAACGATTAGTCGATATCGGTATAGTTAGTGCAAAAGATGCATGTTCGTGGGGCTTTAGCGGTGTAATGTTACGTGGTTCAGGGATTAATTGGGATCTAAGAAAATCTCAACCTTATGAAATTTATAATAAATTACAATTTGAAATTCCGATAGGAGCAAATGGAGACTGTTATGATCGTTATTTAATTAGAATGACTGAAATGCGTGAGTCTTTAAAAATTATAGAACAGTGTATAAATAATATACCAGCCGGAGTTATAAAAACAAGTAATAAAAAAATTTCACCACCAAATAGACAAGAAATTAAAGAATCAATGGAAGCATTAATTCATCATTTTAAATTTTACACACAAGGTTTGGTTGTACCATTTAATGAAACGTACTGTGCCACTGAAGCGCCTAAAGGAGAGTTCGGAATTTATTTAGTGGCGGATAACTCAAATCGACCATATAGATGTAAAATTAAAGCGCCTGGGTTTAATCATTTACAAGCTTTAAATTTTATGGCTAAAGGGCATTTAATTGCAGATTTAGTTACAATCATCGGGACACAAGATATCGTATTTGGCGAAGTAGATCGGTAAATAAAGAAATGTTAAGAAAAAAATATAAATTACAAATTTTTTCAGACGGAAGCGCTGTTTTTGTTAAACACGCAATTTCTAATAATAGTGCGAAACGTGTAAAAATTAATAAAAATGACTTTAAAAAACAAGAAATTGTTCAACAAAATGTTGAAAACGAGACAGTAAACTTAGCTTTGGAATACCGTAATCGGTTTAAAAACGTTTGAGTTCGCAACTAGCTGTTGAAAATATAAAAAATATATTAAGTATTTTTCCTTTAGAAAAAATACAAATATTAAATGAAGACTTGGTATTGTCCGTTAAATCTCAACTTTTGGTAGACTTGTTAGTCTTATTAAAATTTCATATTTTTTATCAATATGAAATTTTACAGTGTATTTCCGGTGTTGATTACCCTTCGCAAAAGTATAGATTTAAACTATTATATGAACTACTAAGTGTAAGATACAATTTTCGTATTCGAATAAAAACTTTTACTTACGAACTGTTAGGAATTGATTCGTGCGTTGCAGTTTTTAAATCTGCAAATTGGTACGAATGTGAAATTTGGGATATGTTCGGTGTTTTTTTTCAAAATCACAGCAATTTAAAACGAATTTTAACTGATTATGGTTTTGTTGGTTACCCACTTCGGAAAGATTTTCCACTAAGTGGTTTTGTCGAAATTCGCTTCCATGTGTCGCGAAAGCGTTTAATTAATGAACCACTAGAATTATGTCAAGAATATCGAAATTTTGATTTTTTTTCTTCTTGGTTAGAGCAACGAATTTAATGTAAAAATGAAAAAGTTAATTAAAACTGATAAGCAGACGCGCGAATGGTTTTACAAATTAGAAACCAGACGATTTATTTTAAAACATATAGCAACAAATAAATATTTTCCAAAAACGGTTCGTTGGAATGCATTAGTATATTTTCATAGATTGTTAGCAAAAGGTAGTAAAGTACGGATAACAAAAAGATGTGTGTCTTCGTATCGAAAAAATATCGCAGCCCATAAATTTAGATTTTCTCGTTTAGAGTTAGCGAGATTTATAAATAATGGTGTTGTTTATGGTATTAAAAAGGCTGCGTGGTAACAAATTTTTTAGTAATGACAATTAAAAATGTTGAAATAAAATTAAATCCGGTTTATTCTTTTGTTAACCGTTGGCTTTTTTCGACAAATCATAAAGATATTGGAACTTTGTATTTAATTTTTGGCGCAATGTCTGGTGTGGCTGGAACTGCTTTATCTTTATTTATTCGAATAACATTATCACAACCTGATAACAATTTTTTATCGTACAATCATCAATTATACAATGTTATAGTGACTGGTCACGCATTCATAATGATTTTTTTTATGGTTATGCCTACGTTAATTGGTGGTTTTGGAAATTGGTTTGTACCGTTGATGATTGGAGCGCCTGACATGGCTTTTCCTAGAATGAATAATATTAGTTTTTGGCTTTTACCACCATCATTACTTTTATTAATTTCTTCAATACTTGCAGAAGCAGGGGCTGGAACTGGTTGGACTGTTTATCCGCCACTATCAAGCGGTAGCTCGCACTCAGGCGGTGCCGTGGATTTAGCAATTTTTAGCTTACACTTGTCGGGTGCGTCATCAATTTTAGGAGCGATCAATTTTATATGCACTATAGTTAATATGCGTACAAAAAGTTTATTTTTTCATCAATTACCTTTATTTGTTTGGTCTGTATTAATTACAGCATTTTTATTGTTATTATCATTACCAGTTTTAGCGGGCGCTATCACAATGCTTTTGACTGATCGTAATTTTAATACTACATTTTTTGATCCGGCAGGTGGTGGGGATCCAGTATTATATCAACATTTATTTTGGTTTTTTGGGCATCCCGAAGTTTATATTTTAATTTTACCTGGATTTGGAATTATAAGTCATATTATTGTGAGTGCAGCAAGAAAACCTATTTTTGGATATTTAGGAATGGTTTATGCAATGATTTCAATTGGTATTTTAGGTTTTATTGTGTGGGCTCATCATATGTACACTGTAGGGTTAGACATTGATACTAGAGCGTATTTTACTGCAGCAACTATGATTATCGCTGTACCAACTGGAATTAAAATTTTTAGTTGGTTAGCAACGTTATGGGGAGGTTCGGTTGATTTACGAACACCAGCACTATTTGCTTTAGGATTTATTTTTTTATTCACCGTAGGAGGTGTTACTGGAGTGGTATTAGCAAATTCTGGTATTGACATCGCCTTACATGACACCTATTATGTCGTAGCTCATTTTCATTATGTTTTATCTATGGGCGCTGTATTTTCAATGCTGGGTGGTATATATTTTTGGTTCGATAAAATTACGGGAGTGAAATATTCTGAAATTTTAGGAAAAATTCATTTTTGGGTATTTTTTACTGGTGTCAATTTAACTTTTTTTCCAATGCATTTTTTAGGTGTGGCGGGTATGCCGCGTCGAATTCCGGATTACCCAGATGCATTTTTTGTGTTTAATAAAATCGCTTCGTGGGGGTCTTATGTCTCTGCGTTGTCAGCAATTTTTTTTTTTTATGTAATTTTTGAAGCTTTTATCTCCAATCGAAAAACAGAACAAAAGTAAATAGATATGAAACTGCTAAATAAAAAACTAAACCAGCGTACTGAGTACGACGAATTTAAAGACTTTCGACCCTTCTTTAACTTTATTCGGAACAACCCGGATATCTTTTTGTTTATAGGCCTGATTGCTTTATCAATGACGGTGTTTTTTTTGTCACCAGCGATGTGGTTTACATGGGATAAAGAATTAGACATCCCCGTTTATAGTTTTCATTATTCGCATTTATTACCGAAATTATTACAAATGCTTCGGGATGGCCAAATTCTAGCAACTGACATTTATGGCCAATTAGTTCCTGACTATAAAGTTGTGTCTGAAGAAGCAGAACTGTTTAAAAAAAATTACGAGCTTCGAGTTCAGGAAACGACTTTAAAAATTTGGGGTTATGAACCTATAGTATATTTCGTTAATCCTGGTTATCGAGCCGCGCTTGAATTTTATACTCGTCTGCATACCCATACAACAAGAATTGCTGTTGTATTGATTCATCAGGAAATATTTTTGCGAGTTTTTCTCCAGTATCAAATCACTTTTTTTATTTTTGGTATAGATGATCCTAGTTTACGGTATAAACTTATTTTCTTGTTTTTGTGGCGCGAGGAAAATGGTATGACTGTTCCAGAATACCCAGTTATGCAGCTATCAAAATTTTTAAATCCAGAGTGGTGTGAGCTTAATTACGAATGGATCGATAATCATCCATCAACTCCAGAAATTTTGGACTATATAACGACTCCATTTACGTTTCTTCCATCGGCGTATAATGGAATGATTTATTTAATTGAATGTATAAACGCGTTTAAAGCTGATATTGATAAATTTGAGATTCAATATAAGGAAGATTTACACCGACTGTACCACAGCGATAAATGCAAGTTAACGGAGGAAATGTTAAGAAAAGTTGATAAATTAATTGCAAGCGCTGACAAGATTTTAGGACCAGAATTAAAAACTTTAGAAAATGGCATGTCAATTTATGAAAACTTCAAGCGTTATTATAGCGGAGACGCAGATTTTTCTACGGATATTTATTTTTTAGAAGTTATTTGTGATCCAATAGAACGTATTAGTACGTTTCCGTTGATATTTCAATTGCTGATGACTCGCGACGATTATTTTATTATTTGCCAGCACCATTTTCTTTTGTATTTTTAAAGTAATAATAAAATTTAAATCCAAAAAACTATGTTTAAATAAGGTTAAAATCCTCAGATACATCTAAATAATAATGTATTTATCATTAGTTTTTTTGCCATTATTAAATTCAATAACTTCTGGTTTATTTGGAAGATTTTTAGGATTTAAAGGAGTTTCAATAATTTCAATGATTTGTTTAATTTTTACAGTCAATTTTTCTTTTTTTGCATTTTATGAAGTTGGGCTGATGGGGTCGCCAACGTATCTTACTTTAGCGATTTGGATTGATTCCGAAACGTTAAATGTGGATTGGGGTTTTTTATTTGATAGTTTAACTGTTACAATGTGTTGTGTGGTTACGTTTGTTTCAGCATTAGTGCATTTATATTCAATCGAATACATGTCTCATGATCCCCACTTCCCTCGTTTTATGTCGTATTTATCTCTTTTCACTTTTTTTATGTTAATTTTAATAACAGCTGATAATTTTGTGCAAATGTTTGTTGGCTGGGAAGGTGTTGGTTTATGTTCGTTTTTATTAATCAACTTTTGGTTTACTCGAATTCAAGCGAATAAAGCTGCTATTAAAGCGATGATTTTAAATCGTATAGGAGATTTTGGTTTAGTTTTAGGTATTTTAACTATTTATGTGCATTATAAAGCTGTCGATTATGCTACAGTTTTTGCCTTAACACCGTTGTTGTTATTTGAAAAATGTACATTTTTATTTTGGGATGCATCTGTAATAGATGTAATTTGTTTTTTGTTGTTTATTGGCGCGATAGGCAAATCGGCTCAAATAGGATTACATACGTGGTTGCCTGATGCTATGGAAGGACCTACTCCGGTTTCTGCGTTAATACACGCAGCGACTATGGTAACCGCTGGTGTTTTTTTAATTGCTAGAAGTTCACCGATTTATGAATACGCACCAAATGTATTGTTTGTAATTACGTTAGTTGGTTCTATTACAGCTTTTTTTGCGGCGTCTAGCGGTTTACTGCAAAATGATTTAAAACGTGTTATTGCTTATTCAACTTGTAGTCAATTAGGGTACATGATATTTGCATGTGGTTTGTCTAATTATTCAGTTGGTATTTTTCATTTGGTTAATCATGCTTTTTTTAAAGCTTTATTATTTTTAGGGGCCGGGTCTGTAATTCATGCGACTTCAGATGAGCAAGATATTCGAAAAATGGGGGGTTTAAAAAATTTAATTCCGTTTACTTATTCTATGATGATGATTGGATCTTTAGCATTAATGGGTTTTCCATTTTTAACTGGTTTTTACTCTAAAGATGTAATTTTAGAGATTGCTTATGGTAAATTTACAAATGCCGGCCATTTTAGTTACTGTTTAGGTGCAGCAGGAGCATTTTTAACTGCGTTTTATTCAACTCGATTGTTATTTTTAACGTTTTTAACTAAACCTAACGGATTTAAATCGGTTTTAACAACGACTTCTGAGTCTTCATATCCTATTTGTACAACTTTAGCAATTTTAGCAACTCCAAGCATTTTTATCGGATTTTTTACAAAAGATTTATTTATTGGTTTAGGAACTGATTTTTGGGGGCCGGCAATTTTTGTTTTACCTGAGCAAGTTAATATAGTTGATGCTGAATTTATAAACTTAAAGTATAAGTTATTACCAATTGTTTTAAGTTTAAGTGGGTCGTTATTGGCGTATTTATTTTATACATTTAAAAACAAACTGGTATTTCAAATGAAAATGTCTATTTTTGGTAAAAGCTTATATAATTTTTTAAATAGAAAATGGTTTTTTGATAAAATTTATAACGAATTTGTAGGGCAATGTGTCTATACGGCTGGTTATATTACTAGTTACAAAACTATAGACCGTGGAATGCTTGAAATTTTTGGTCCATACGGTTTGTCATTTCTTGTAACCTTTGTCGGAAAATCTTTAGCTTCTTTACAATCAAGTCACTTATATCATTATTTATTTTCCACTCTTATTTTTATTGTTTTTTTATTAGGATTTCGAATTAGTAAATTAATATTTGTAGGGAGTGGCTTTTTAAATCATAAAATTTTTCTAGTATTTTTAATTTCGGTTTTTATTGTTTCATGAGTAATTAACTCAATTGGTAGAGTGTCTCGCTTACAACGAGAAAGTTAGTGGTTCGACTCCATTATTACTTATAAGAGAAAATGGTAAATCAAATTTTAAGTTTAACCGACTTTAATCTCTTTACTGAGTTTTTTTTAGGAGTTACCTTATTGTATAGTATCGTGTTTGGATCTTTATTTTCACGAGCGAAAAAACTACCTTTAATTCAAAATGTAAGTGTGAATTTAAATGTTTTAATATTAATACTGGCGACTTGGGTATTAGTTACCGATCGTTACTGTTTTACCTCAAATGTAGTAAGTTTCAGTTGTAAAATAGTTAGTGATGAGTGTGCGTTATTTTTTAAAATTTTAATTTTAATTTTTTCAATTGTTTGCATAGTAATAACGAAGCAATATTTAATTAATCAAAAAATTAATAATTTTGAGTATACGGTTATAATCTTGTTTGCTGTTTTAGGTCTATTGCTTTTGAGTTCTGCTAATGATTTTATTACAGCGTATTTGGCAATTGAATTACAGAGTTTAGCATTTTATATTTTAGCTAGTTTTAAAAAGAACTCAAAATATTCAGTTGATGCTGGGCTCAAATATTTTTTAATAGGTTCATTGGCATCCAGTTTATTTTTATTTGGTTCTTCTATGATTTATGGACTTTTAGGTTGCACAAATTTTCAAGATTGCTATTATTTTATTTCATTTTGTCCTGATCCGTTATGTTTAAAAGAACTTGACTATGAATATTTGCAATGTATCGATTATCTCGAATGCGTAAATAACGAAGATTCAGATCTATTTGAAAGTGTTCCTATGTTTCTTTGGTGGTGGTTAATGTGTTCTCCTAACCAACTTTTAATATATATGACATTTTTTTTAACATTTGAACAAAGTGAAATATTTTTTGTAAGTATAGTACATGATGTGATACACAAATCAGAATGGTTAATGTCGAATGAAATTTGGTTTCGATTTGACACTAATGTTCTAGAATTTGCATTGATTTTTATTTTTGTTAGTTTGTTTTTAAAATTAGCATTAGCTCCTGTACATTTATGGGCACCTGATGTTTATGAAAATTCACCTACAAGTTCAACTGTGTTTTTTTCAACATTACCAAAATTAGGCGTTTTTGTTTTATTGATTCGATTATTTTATTATGGATTTTATGGAATTTTTGACAGTTTTAGATCGTATTTTATTTTAATAGCAATCTTATCAATTATTACAGGTGCTTTTGTAGGTTTAGAACAACGTAAATTAAAAAGTTTATTAGTTTACAGCTCTATTAGTCATATGGGGTATGTAATTTTAGCCTTTAGTACAGGACTAAAAGATAGTATATTTATAATTTTAAGTTATTTACTAATTTATTTCTGTTCAAGTTTTTGTATTTGGTCTATTTTTTTAGCAACGCGTTTAAAACATTCATATCGTAAATTTAATAAAGATTTAGCTGATGTGGTTCTATTAAAAAAATCAAATTTTATGTTAGCTAATTGTTTTATGTTTGCGTTATTTTCATTAGCCGGTTTTCCGCCATTTATTGGGTTTTTAATGAAAATGAATATTTTTTTAGTTGTTATAGAGGCATCAATGTATTACGTAGCTTTTGTTAGCATAATAATTAGCGTAATTTCAACTTTTTATTACTTACGTATAGTTAAAATAGTATATTTTGAAAATGTTAAAATTGGAAAACTGTATTATCCGATTGAAATACAAACAACTGTTATTGTAACTTTTTTATCATATTTTATAATTTTTTTATTTTTTTACCCTACAATTTTATATATTTTACCGTTGCAAATAAATTTAATAAAACCGTTTTAAATACATTTTTAGCTCAGTGGAAAGAGCAGCAGCCTTCTAAGCTGAAAGTCATAGGTTCGACTCCTATAAAGTGTATATATATAATGCTTAAAAATTTATTATTAAGTCTTATTGCAATTCCAACTGTTGGAATCGCAAGTTTAGTATTAGTTCCATCCTCAAATACCAAAATTTTAAAACAAGTAGCGTTACAATTTTCATGTTTAACATTTGTTGTTTCGCTTTTTTTATTGGTATTTTTTAAAAATTCAACTGCAAAATTTCAATTTGTCACTAAATTTGACTGGATTTCTTGTCTAAATGTAAATGGGACGTTCGGGATTGATGGTATTTCTTTATTTTTTGTGATTTTAACAACTTTATTAATTCCATTATGCTTATTAATAAGTTGGGACAATATTCAATTTAATTTAAAAGGATTTTTAATGTGTTTTTTAATTATTGAACTTTTTTTGTTAATTGTTTTTTGTGTGTTGGATTTATTATTGTTTTATGTATTTTTTGAAAGTGTTTTAATTCCAATGTTTTTAGTTATTGGGATTTGGGGTTCTCGAGAGCGAAAAGTGCGAGCGGCATATTTTTTTTTTATTTACACTTTAACTGGTTCCGTACTTATGTTACTGGCTATTCTTTATATTCTTTATCAAGTAGGGACAACAGATTATGAAGTTTTATTATCATTTTCATTTTCTAAATTTGAACAAAATATTTTATGGCTAGCGTTTTTTGCTTCATTTGCGGCAAAAATTCCAATGTTTCCCGTTCATTTATGGTTACCAGAAGCGCACGTTGAGGCACCTACAGCCGGTTCGGTTATTTTAGCTGGAGTTTTATTAAAACTTGGTACTTATGGTTTTTTAAGATTTTCGTTTCCTTTATTTCCCGAAGCGTGTTTTTTTTTCGCACCTTTAGTTTATACATTAGCTTCAATTGGAATTGTTTATACGTCATTGACAGCAATTCGACAAACGGATTTTAAACGAATTATTGCTTATACCTCAGTTGCTCATATGAACTTAGTCGTAATTGGGTTGTTTAGTTTTAATGTAATTGGATTAGAAGGGGCTGTGATTCAAAGTTTAAGCCATGGATTTGTTGCAAGTGCTTTATTTATGACAATTGGCGTTGTTTATGACCGTCATCATACTCGATTAATAAAATATTACGGAGGATTAGCTCACACAATGCCGCTTTATGTTTTAATATTTTTATTTTTTACATTGGCAAATATCGGATTACCAGGAACTAGCAGTTTTGTGGGAGAATTTCTTATTTTTACTGGTTCGTATAAAATAAACACTTTCGTGACAATTATAAGTGCGACAAGTATGATAATCGGAGGTTGTTATGGTTTATGGTTATTTAATCGAATTTCTTATGGTAATTTAAAAACTCAGTATTTTGTAATTTTTAGAGATTTAAATAAACGCGAAATGTTTATTTTTTTGCCTTTAATTCTTGGAACATTTATGATTGGGGTATACCCTAATTTTTTTTTAATGTATATTCATTCAAGTATCAATATGTTAATTGAACTTATGAATTTTTAAGTAAAATCGATGATATATTTATTGGAAACAGATTTAAATGATGACAAACAAGTGTTTATTGCGTTACAAACGGTTTATGGGATTAGTAAAACTAAAGCAACATTTCTTTGCAAACAACTAGGCTTTTCCCAAAACCTAAAAATAAAAAATTTATCGCTTTCTCAACGTTCAAAACTAATTAGAAATGTTGCGCGTAACAAATTTGTAATAACTACCGAATTAAAAAAACAAAAAAAATCGATTATCAAACAATTTGTTAATATCAAATTAATTAAAGGTTTAAGACGTATTGCTGGTTTACCTGTTAGAGGCCAACGAACTCATACAAACGCGAAATCCGCGCGTTCAAACGCAAAAAAATATTAAAAAATTAATGTTACAGACTCCCTTAGATCAATTTCAAATTATTTCATTGTTTTCGATTCGACTGTTTTGTTTTGACTTTTCGTTGACTAATTTAATGTTAAGTAATTTAATAATGATAATATTTTATAGTTTATTTGTTTATTTATTAAGTTCAAATGTAAATTATTTAACCGAATCTTCATTTTTTTTAGTCCCTAATGTTTGGCAAATAATTATTGAAACATTGTATGAAACCATTATGCAGTTATTATTTGATAGTATTAATATTGAAGGTGAAAAATATTTTCCTTTTATTTCTGTCTTGTTTTCTTTTATTCTTTTTAGTAATTTATTAGGATTAGTTCCGTATAACTTTACTATAACAAGTCATTTAATTGTAACTTTTATATTGTCTTTATCAATTTTTATAGGAGTAACAATTGTTGGTATTCAACGTCATAAACTCGAGATGTTAACATTATTTATTCCAGCCAACACTTCATTTATTTTAGCATTGTTATTAGTACCTATTGAATTTTTTTCATACATTTTTAAACCAATAAGTTTAGGTGTTCGATTATTTGCAAATTTAATGGCTGGTCATACTTTATTAAAAGTAATTATTGGATTTTCTTGGAGTATGCTTTTTATTGAAAATTTGTTAGCTATTATTCATGTAATTCCTTTAATAATTTTAATAATTTTTATGGGGTTAGAATTAGGGGTCGCGGTAATTCAAGCATATGTTTTTACTTTATTAACTTGTATTTATTTAAATGATAGCATTAATCTTCATTAATTAAAAAAAATAAAATGTTATTGTGCAAAAATTTAATTAAATGTTTTTAAATCGCGAAGTTTTGGAGCTATGTACAGATATTTTTTAAACAACTTACTAAATTTATGTGTAATAACTTACGTTATTACATAAAAGGGTATAGTGTTTGGTTCAAGTCCAAAAATAGCGATATTTATGCAAGCAGCAAAAAATTCTGAAATAATGGGCGAGTTTTTAAAACCATATACGCGGTTATTAAGTATACCTTTTGAAAAAATATTAGATTTACAACTGAGTTCGTCGTTTTTTCTTTTTTTAAGTCAACGTGTTAGATGGTGTAAAAACATTTTTTTAGCGTTTATAGATAATCATTTAATACATTACCCGACACCAATCAACTTAAACTATGCATGGAGTTTTGGGTCAGCGGCAGGGTTTTGTTTGATTATTCAAATTCTTTCTGGGATTTTTTTAGCAATGCATTATACGCCGCAAATTGATTTAGCTTTTAGTAGTGTTGAGCATATTATGAGAGATGTTAATCACGGTTGGTTTATACGATACACGCATGCAAATGGAGCTTCTATGTTTTTTATTGTTGTGTATTGTCATATATTTAGAGGATTGTACTATGGTTCATATATGGCTCCTAGGCAATTGTTGTGGTGTTCAGGAGTTGTAATGTTTATTTTAATGATGGCCATAGCTTTTATGGGTTATGTTTTACCTTGGGGTCAAATGAGTTTTTGGGGTGCAACCGTTATTACCAGTTTAATAACGGCTGTGCCTGTAATAGGCAAATCAATTTGTGGTTGGGTCTGGGGTGGTTATACAATTAATGACGCCACCTTACATCGAATTTTTAGTTTGCATTTTACATTACCATTTGTCTTAGTCGGATTAACGTTTATTCATTTAGCTTTATTACATAAAGATGGTTCAAACAATCCTTTAGGAGTAGACAGCGGTATAGACAAAATTCCATTTTATCCATATTTTTTTGCTAAAGATTTATTTGCTTTTTTTTGTATGTTGTGGGTATTCAGTTTTTTTGTTTTTTATTTTCCAAATTTTTTAGGACACCCCGATAATTATGTTCCTGCGGATTCAATTGATACTCCTCGTCACATTGTTCCAGAATGGTACTTTTTACCATTTTACGCAATTTTACGGTCGATTCCCGATAAATTTGGAGGTGTCGCAGCAATGGGTGGTTCATTATTAGTTTTATTTACTATACCCTTTTTAAATACGTCTGAAATTCGCAGTACAGATTTTAGACCACTGTTTAAAATTTGTTATTGGTTATTTGTGGCCGACTTTATAATTTTATGTTGGGTAGGTCAAAAACCGGTCCGTGATGCGTACGTACTAACTGGTAAATACGCAACTGGGTATTATTTCCTTTTCTTTTTTTTTTTAGTTCCGGTCGTAGGTCTTATTGAAAAATTTTTAATTCATTACGACTCGAACCCCAAACCTCGATTAACAGCTAAGCAAGCACGCGAAATTCGAATAAGTTTAACGTAACGTTAATGTCATTTTAATGAATTTGACTAGAGCTGTTTTTACTTCAACAGTTTGAAAACTTTTTGTCGTTTCAAATTTTCTTTTATATATGATAACAAATTTTCCCTGAAACCGTCGCGTTCAAGTGTAAAAACTAATTATAAAAATACTAAAATTTTTGGGAATTACAAATAATTAGTTTAAAAATTTGTTCTTATCGTCTAATGGTCAGGACTCCGCTCTTTCAAGGCGGCAATACGGGTTCAAATCCCGTTAAGAATAATACTAAAATAATTATATATGATAATAAATGGATTATATATATTTTTTTCGTTATCATTAATTTTAAATGCGAGTCTTGTAATCGTATCAAAAAATTCAGTCCACTCCGCGTTTTTTTTAATTTTAAGTTTTATTTCAGCATCAAGTATTATAGTGTTACTTGAGTGTGAATATATTGCTATTCTTTTTTTAACAATCTATGTGGGAGCAGTTGCCATTTTGTTTGTTTTTGTAACGATGATGCTAAATATAAAGGAAAACAAACAAAATTTTGGTTATTCTCCTAGATTTTTATTTGGTTTAGGATTTGGGGGGTTTTTTTTTTTAGAGATTTTTTATTTGTTATTGCAATCGTTTTCAATTAATTTCTATTCCCCATCAGATGCAAAAAATTCGCGACCTGATATGTTTTGGTATTGTTGGGATATCGCTCGTAGTTTTGCAGACATCGATATATATTTATTAGGACAAGTACTTTATAGTCATTATGCAGTGCAATTTTTAATGGCTGGGAGTATTTTATTATTAGCCGCCTTAGGATCAGTTGTTTTGTCTGTTAATTATAATAAAAAAAATTTAAAATACCAAAACACATTTAAACAAATTTCAAGACAAGTATAACTTTACAAATTTAAATGACGGTTTTAAATATACAAGACTCTTTAATACATGAGCATTATGGTATAATACTAATTTATCTCATAACTGCTTTTATTCTTGCGGTTGTTATTATACAATCATCCTATTATTTAGCAGTTCAAAACCCGGAAACTCAAAAACTATCAACTTATGAGTGTGGTTTTGAACCATTTGAAGATGCGCGAAATGTTTTTGATGTTAGATTTTCGCTTGTTGCAATTCTTTTTATTATTTTTGACATCGAAACGATGTTTTTACTGCCGTGGGTTATTTCATTAGCTAAATTACCACCCCTTGCGTTTTGGTCAATGATAGATTTTATTATTGAACTGGGAATAGGATTATTATATATTTGGGCCGTTGGTGCTTTAAACTGGGACTAAATTTTTCAACTTTCAAGTTGTTTTGGCAGATATAACTCAGATTGGTTAGAGTGTTAGGTTGTGGTTCTAAAAGTCACGGGTTCGAATCCCGTTATCTGCCTAACTAAAAACAAAATGTTATATTCTCAAAGGCATTAAGAGGATTCCTAAACATTAAAATTTTAACGTGGGCGTTTTTAAATACGAAAAGGTAAAATGAAATTTCAGATTTGTGATTTTTACATTCCCGTTACGAAAAATCGTACTTTAATTGATGTAAGTTTTATCAAGGCTATTTTGATAAAAAAAATTTAGTGAATTGAATCATCTAAGTAACTAAACGAAAAAATCAACCGAGAATCCGCTAATAGTGGCGAGCGAACGCGGATATAAGACTTAAAAACTGTTAGTTTTTGTTGGAATTCAAAGAGCCGTAGAAGGTTAAAGCCCTGTAGGACATTAACTAACAAAGTTTTTCAAAAGTAAATCGGCTCCTGTCATAAGCTGATTAAAAATTGGAGAACCACCTTCAAGTCTAAAAATTTTAATGATTGATAGTGAACTAGTACCGTGAGGGAAAGGATTTAATGTATTTAATTATATGAAACTTAATGCTGACAATCAGTTGAAGCTTTTTAAAGTGACAACGTACCTTTTGCATAATGGATCAACAAGTTTATTTTAGTAGCGAGCTTAAGCTGTAGGTAGTATAGGCAAAAATAATTTAAGTTTTAAAATGCATTTTAGTTTCTAAAATAAGACCCGAAACTAAGTGATCTAACTATGAACAGGCTGAAATTATAGCGGTAACGCTTAATGAAGGGCTGAACCCGTATATGTGGCAAAATATTGGGACGATTTGTAGTTAGGGGTGAAAGGCCAATCAAACTTAGAGATAGCTGGTTTTCTGCGAAATCTATTTTAGTAGAGTGTTTAAAAACTTTATTTTGGGGTAGAGCACTTATTAAACTTCGGGGGGCGTAAAGCTTTACTGAATTTAGTAAAACTCCAAATACAAAATAAAAGACTTTAAACAATCAAACTATTGGTGCTAAGGTCAATAGTTGAGAGGGAAACAGCCCAGATTATTTGTTAAGGCCCTTAAAAATAATTAAGTGAAAAAGAAATTAAAGGACTGAAACAACCTGAAGGTAGGCTTAGAAGCAGCCACCCTTTAAAGAAAGCGTAACAGCTCACTAGTCTAGTTTTTTAATCTCGAAAATGTATAGGGACTCAAATTATTTGCCGAAACAATAAATTTAAAATAATGGTAGCAGAACGTTCTGTAAAACAAAGAAGATTTCTAGTAATATAAATTGGAGTTATCAGAAGTGAGAATGTTGATATGAGTAACGAAAACAGTGTGCGAAACGCTGTCACCTTTAATTCAAGGTTTTTAAGACAAGGATAATCCGTCTTAAATTGATTATTCGGTCCCTAAGAAACTGACGAAAGTTATTTTTTGATGGGTTATTTTAAAGTGACAAAATCATAGAAAATTATTTTTATTTAATGATCCCAAATAAAAGTTTTTTAATATTTTCAAGAAAAAGCTTTAAAAATTAAAAACCGTACCCAAAACCGACGCAGGTGAATTAGTTTAGAAAATGAGGGTGATTGAGTTAATTGTGTTGAAGGAACTCGGCAAAATAACTCTGTAACTTCGGAAGAAGGAGTGACTTTTTTAGGGCAACCTAAAAAAGTTGTCACAAAATCGGGGACGGCAACTGTTTAATAAAAACACAAGTCTCTGCTAATTCGTAAGAAGAAGTATAGGGACTGACGCCTGCCCAGTGCTGCAAGATTAAAAAAAAAAAGTTTTGGCTTTTTTTTCGAAACCCCAGTAAACGGCGGCTGTAACTCTGACGGTCCTAAGGTAGCGAAATTCCTTGGCATTTAATTGGTGTCCTGCATGAATGGCGTAATGACTGTCCTACTGTCTCCAACACAATCTCAGTGAAATTGAAATTCCCGTGAAGATGCGGGATATTTGCGGCTAGACGGAAAGACCCCGTGCACCTTTACTATAGTTATGTATTGTAATAAAAATTTTTATATTCAGCATACGTGGTAAGTTGTTAAAATTTATTTGCGCAAGCAAACGAAAAAAACGTCAATGAGATACCACTTTTAAAAGTTTTTATTACTAATTAAAAAAGACAATGCATAATAGGTAGTTTGACTGGGGCGGTCGCCTCCTAAAGAGTAACGGAGGCGCACTAAGGTAAGTTCAAATTAATATTTAGATTAATTGTAGAGCGTAATAGTAAATACTTGCTTGACTGTAAGATTGACAAATCAAACAGGGACGAAAGTCGGTTATAGTGATCCGATGATTCTGTGTGGAAATGGTCATCGCTCAACGAATAAAAGGTACGCCGGGGATAACAGGCTAATCACTCTCTAGAGACCCTATCGACGGAGTGGTTTGGCACCTCGATGTTGGATTATCACATCCTGGAGCTGAAGAAGGTTCCAAGGGTTTGGCTGTTCGCCAATGAAGGTGGTACGTGATCTGAGTTTAGAACGTCGTGAGACAGTTTGGTCCCTATCTACCGCAAACGTAGAAAATTGCGAGACGTAAACTCTAGTACGAGAGGACCGAGATTAATGAATCTCTGGTGGATCGGTTGCTGTATCAACAGCATAGCCGAGTAGCTATATTCATAATAGATAATCGCTGAAAGCATCTAAGCGAGAAACTAACCTCAAGATAAATTTTCATTATATAGAACGTAACAGATTATTACGTGATAGGCTTGATGTGTAAGAATTGTAAGATTTTTAGCTAACAAGTACTAATTAAAAACACTAGTTTTTAGTTTAAATTTTTATTACGTTTTTTAAACAATTATAGATTTTAATTCAAAAAAATTTAGCAAATTATATGTTAAATTTAATCGAACATGAGTTTGATCTTGGCTCAGAATGAACGCTGTTAGTATGCTTAACACATGCAAGTTTAACAGAAATTATATTTTTGTAGCGTACGGGTGAGTAATATGCAGAACTTTACCTTTTAAACCGTGATATTTGCTTTTAGCAATTTTTTACACATTGCTAATTAATGTGATTTAATCGCTAGTAATAATAACGGATAATAAAAAAAGAAATAGTAGCTTAAATTATAGTTGCACTATTTGTTAAAAGATAACTCTGTGTAAGATTAGGTAGTTGGTAATTGTTAATAGCTTACCAAGCCTGCGATCTTTAGTTGGTCTGAGAGGACGATCAACCACACTGGAACTGAAATAAGGTCCAGGCTGAGTGTTCAGCCAGCAGTGAGGAATATTGGACAATGAACGAAAGTTTGATCCAGCAATACTAATTGAATGATGGACGGCGCAGTTTGCTGTAAAGTTCGGTTTTTAATAGAATGATCATGACATTATTAAAAATTTAGTCCCGACAAATACTCGTGCCAGCAGTCGCGGTAATACGGGAGGGGCAAGCGTTATTCGGAATTACTGGGCGTAAAGAGTCCGTAGACTGTAAAATAAGTTAATTGTGAAAGCCTATAGCTTAACTATAGAAAAGCACTTAATACTGTTTTACTTGAGTTTTTTGCGAAAAAGTGGAATTTCGTGAGTAGAGCAATTTCTAAGATTCACGAAGGAATACCGAACAGTGAAGACGACTTTTTGGTTTAAACTGACGTTGAGGGACGAAAGTATAGGGAGCGAACAGGATTAGAGACCCTGGTAGTCTATACTGTAAATTCTGAGTGCTGTAATTTAAAATTGAGTGTTCAGTTTTGGATTTTTTTAAGCTAACGCCATAAGCACTCCGCCTGAAGAGTACGGTCGCAAGGCTGGAACTTAAAAGAATTGACGGGGGCCTACAACGAGTGGTGGAGCATGTGGTTTAATGCGATAATCCGCGCAAAACCTTACCAATCCTTGAATAAATACGGAATTTTATTTTTTATAAAATTACTTTTAAACATATTTACAGGTGTTGCACGACTGTCATCAGTTCGTGTCGTGAGATGTTTGGTTTATTCCTGTAACGAACGTAACTCTTATTTTAAAAATAACAATTTTCACTAATTTTTAGTTAGTTGAAAACCTATTTTTAAAAACTTTTGATGATAAATCTCAAGAAAGAGAACTAAGTCAAGTCTCTGTGGCCCTTATGGATTGGGCTACACACGTGCTACAATGGAAATTACAATAAGTTACTAAAAATGCAAATTTAAGTTAATCTTTAAAAATTTTCTCAGTTCGGATTAAAAGCTGCAACTCGCTTTTATGAAGTTGGAATCACTAGTAATCGCAAATCAGCATCGTTGCGGTGAATATGTCACTTGGCCTTGTACACACCGCCCGTCACATGCAGAAAGTTAGTTTGGCTTGAAAATTTATTAAAGTTTAGTTTTGTAAAATAATAAAATTAAATTTTGTAAATTCATTGAGAAATTAATGATTTGGATGAAGTCGTAACAAGGTAGCTGTACGGGAACGTGTAGCTGGAAAAAATTTGTTCAATGAAATAGTTCAGTTGGGAGAACAGTAGAATCATAATCTAAAAGTCGTGGGTTCAAATCCCACTTTCATTAAAACTATATTTGGAATGGTGACTGAGTGGTTTAAAGTGAAGGTTTGCTAAATCTTTGTATGTAAAAACATACCGTGGGTTCAAATCCCACCTGTTCCAAATATTTTGGGATATAGCCAAGCGGTAAGGCCCTCGTTTTTGATACGAGTATTCAAAGGTTCAAATCCTTTTGTCCCAACTACACGATGAAAACTTTAGAGTTTTTTAATTCATTTACGTATAAAAGAAAACAATTCTCAACCGAATGTTTTTCATTTATAAAAAGTGAAAATTTTCGATATTATAAAACAAAACACAGTTGGCATTTAGTGGATCCAAGCCCATGGCCATTAATAGCAGCATTAGGAGCTTTTTTTCTTACTAGTGGAGGTGTTTTATACATGCATAACTATTACGGCGGGAATCACTTATTAAATATAGGATTTTTTATGATTATATACGTTATGTTTACGTGGTGGCGTGACATTATTCGAGAAGCTACTTATGAAGAACAACATACGTTTGCCGTTCAACGCGGGCTTCGATTAGGAATGATATTATTTATTATATCAGAAATTATGTTTTTTTTTGCGTTTTTTTGGGCGTTTTTTCATTCTAGTTTAGCGCCAACATTTAATATCGGCGGAATCTGGCCACCTGCAGCCATTAATGCATTAAGTGCTTCAGGCATACCTTTAACAAATACTTTTTTTTTATTAACTTCAGGTGCAACCGTAACTTGGGCTCATCATGCAATTCTTGTTCGTGCAAAAAAACAAAGCATTATTGGTTTGCTATTTACCATTTTATTGGCCATCATATTTACCGCTTTACAAGGTTTAGAATACATAACAGCACCTTTTTCAATTTCCGATAGTGTTTTTGGGTCATGTTTTTTTATGGCCACAGGATTTCACGGATTTCATGTATTTGTAGGAACTTGTGCTTTAATTGTTGCGCTTTTTCGAATTGTTTTAAATCATTTTACCGCAACACATCACTTTGGTTTCGAATCAAGTGCTTGGTATTGGCATTTCGTAGATGTAGTTTGGTTATTTTTATTCGCCGTTGTTTATTGGTGGGGTGGGTCTCATTAAAATATACACTTAAAGTTAATTAAATAATACAAAATTTGTCAAATCACTTCGTAACATTTTTGAGCATTTAATCATTGTAATTGAATACTGAGAAAAAAAATCGTTTCCATGCAAATAAAAATCATCTAACCATAATTTAATATTTGTTTTATAAAACTTTGTTTTTTTAATTTTAAATTTTGTTAAAGTTAAAAAATAGTCAAAGGGTTTGTGTAAATTTAACGAATAGTTATAAAATTTTATAATTGCATAAAACATAAAATGACAATAATCAATAAAACTTTGAAATGTCTCTGGTAAATTTAAATTAAATATTGTTGATTCTGTAATATGAGAAATATTCGTTAAAACTTGCAATATGTTTCGTACTATGCTCCAATCACTTTCGGCATTAGTTTTCGTAAGCAAAACACTTTTATTAATTTTAAAAAATCCTTCAGTATTAAAAATTGTATTTCGTGTTTCGAAAACAGTTTTTGTCGGTAAATTGACGTAAGTAGACAAACTCTTTAATATGTTCAATTGTCTACTTACGTTTTCTTCACTAAACCCATACCTAGCTTTTAAAAGTATTTTTGAAAATCGATGAGGTAATTCAAAATAATTTAACAATTTTAAATTTAACAACTGAGTCAAAGATTTAAATTGAGGGCTCATGAGATATAATCCCGTAAAATACTTTAAATCAGAGACTTCTAAAGTTTTAAATTTATTGATGTAATTTATTCCTGCTGTATTGATACTTGTATTTAAAGTATTTAAACTTAAATTACTTCTTCTTACGTTATGAACTTTTGTTTTAAATGTGTTTAAAATTAAATTTAAAGAGTGAGCATCTTTTCGTTTAAACAAGTCAGAATTGTAGATTACACTACTAATCCTATTTACAAAATGTTTACAAAAAGGATGAATACCTTCACTTATTTTTTTTAACGTATCAAAATTTAAGCCCCAATATTTTATCGGAAATGTGTAATCGATTAATGAATTAATTGAATAAATGAAAAAATTTCCCTGAAGATAACGTTGGCGTAATTTTAAATTTAATGAAGAACCTTCGAATCGGGTATTAAGGCCAATTAAAAAACATAGAGTTACATTATTAAAATGTTTATCTATAATTTGATTGGTTAACAAATGTGTCGAATTTATATCTATATTATCGAAAGAAGTCTCTAACGTTCGTAAAGTGATAAACGGAAATTGATTTGTTAACATTGTTAATAATCCTAAGGTTTCTAAATTTAAACAATTCGTAAATGTAACTACTAAATTATACATAGAACGCGCATGTTTAGTTAAATGATCTTGAAAATAAAAAATTTTAGTTACTCGTTCAAATAGCTGATCCCACGTTGTTTCAATTTGTTGTTTAAAGGATTGAAGTGATACAGGTGTAAGCTGTTTTAAAGGTGAAAACATCGAATCAAATGCAAACCTGGCTTTATCCGAAATCCAGTTTGTTATTACTCGATGTTTTAATAATCCAGGAAGAATTTTGACAATTTTATTATTTTTTAAAAATAATTGAATCGGTAAACCAAATCCATCTGAATAGTCACTACTGTATGCTATTTTTAATTCCCAATTTCTACCAACAAATGGGTAAGATTTAACGGTCAAAGCACCGACTGGGCACAAATCTATTATATTCCCCGATAATTCTGATTGAAAAACTTTTTCTACATAAGTACCAATTTCACTGTGTAATCCTCTTCCAAACATTCCTAAGTCTTCAACGCCTGCTATTTCAGTTGCAAATCTAACACATCGGGTACAGTGAATACATCTTGTCATTACGGTTTTAACTACAGGTCCAAGGTTTTTGTCGGTTACCACTCGTTTAAAATTATAAAATCGTTTTTTTAAAAAACCAAAAAATAAAGCTTGATCTTGTAAATCACAATCCCCTCCCTGATCGCACACAGGACAATCTAATGGGTGATTTAATAATAAAAATTCTAAAATATTTTCGCGCGCCTTTTTTACTAATAAGCTATTTGTATAAATTGTTCCAGAATTCTCGAAAAATGATTTTGCGTTAATTGTACAAGCAACTACAGGCTTTGGAGAATTTTTAACTTCAATTAAACACATACGACAGCTCCCTACAATCGATAAACTTTTATGGTAACAAAAGTGTGGAATATGAATATTTATTGCTTCACAAAATTCTAGGATCGAAATCTTTTGTTTCCAAGTTTGAGAGAAAAAGTTAGCTACAACCTCGCTTTTATAATTATATGATTTATCGTTTATATAAAAATACGTTATTACAATTTCTTTAAAAAATCTGGAAATGTAGCTTAATTTGGTAAAGCACCGGCTTGTCACGCCGACGTTTGCGGGTTCAACTCCTGTCTTTTCCGTAAAACATGCTTTTTTATTAAACAAACTTTATAGTTCCAATTTTTGCGGAACTAACAAGTCGAAAATGACAAGTTAAAATAGACAAACCAATTGCTGATTCTGTTGCTGAAATAGTTAAAATAAATAAAACAAAAATTTGACCTATTATATCGTCTAAATAAACCGAAAACGTTATAAAATTTAAATTTACAGCTAAAAGCAACAGTTCAATTGACATTATCGAAATAAGAATATTTTGTCGGTTTAAAATAAGGCCGACCGCTCCAATTACATATAATGTACTATTTAAAATTAATAAAGATAAAACATATTGAGGCATTGAGTGTGTTGGGGCTTGAACCCAAGACCTGTGGATTAAAAGTCCAATGCTCTACCAGCTGAGCTACGCACTCTTAAATTTTAAATTATTTAATTATAATGCGAAAAGAATTAAAAACGCAGTCATTAACGAAAACAAAGCAATTGCTTCAGTTAATGCAAATCCTAAAATCGCTAATTTAAATAATTCATCTTTTAACGACGGGTTTCGAGATACCGCAGCGATTAGTGCGCTGAATACACTACCAATTCCTATACCAGCTCCAGCTAATCCTACAGTTGCGATACCTGCACCGATAAATTTAGCACCTTGTAATGGCATTAAATACTATTGTGAATAGTATTTAAAACCATTAATAGGCGATTGTAGATAAAAAATTTAAAAATTATAACAATAATGATGTTATAACACAAATTATTTAAAAATTAAGGTTTTAACTGGTAATTTAGCACCTCCAGTTTTTAATGCACTACTACCTAAATCCTCGCTAATTCCACAAACTTCAAATAATACAGTCCCTGCTTTAACGGAAGTTGCCCAATATTTCACAGAACCTTTTCCTTTTCCCATACGAGCTTCGTTCGGTTTTAACGTAACTGATTTGTGCGGGAAAATACGAATCCATATTTTTCCTTTGCGTTTAATTTTTCTTGAAATTGCTTGTCTAGCAGCTTCTATTTGTTTTGCATTTATTCGACCAAAACTTACAGCTTTTAAACCTAAAGTCCCAAATTTTAAATCTGAAGCTCGAAAATCAAATTTAGGTACTTTTTTTTGTTTTTGGATTTTTTTATATTTAAATTTTTTTGGTTTTAAAAACATTTTTTTAATAAATTTATTGATTTATCCACACTTTAATACCTAAAGTACCGTTTTTTGTATAAGAAATAGAATGATAATAATTTATATTTGTTTGAAAAGAACGTAATGAAATCCGTCCTAATTTTATTATTCTTTTATTTGAGCGACGACGCCCATTAATGCGACCTTTTATCTCAATTTTTATACCGTTAATTTTCTTAAACTTAGTTTTTAACAATAAAATTAACGATGTTTTTAAAAATTTTAAAAAAAAGTTATGTTTACGGTTCAACCATAACTGTAAAGCGATATAATCCGCTAAAAATTTAGCGGAATTTTTTTTCATAACTGCTATCGTAACAATATTTACAGCTTCTTTGAAAAACGTGGTTTTTGAAAATTTTCGTAAGTTTAATGTAAATTGCTTGAATTGTTTCGATTCTAAAGCATTAAATTTTAACGATAAACCTTTATTTAAATTTTGTAAAATTATTTGAATTGTTTTTGTTTTTTGTGTATATAAATTTAAGCTTTCTAATAAATATTCCGAAAAATTTTTTTTGTAGTTGGATTTTATTCGGGTTTTGATTATCTTATATTTAATTCGCCTAATAATTTTCGGTATCGCTTTTATAATCCGAACAAATCTTGTCGCTTTAATATTTGCGCGTTTTGCTTTTCGAAAATCTCGACGAGTTTTTTTGTTTATTTGCACACGAATTCTTTTAATTCGAATTATTTTTTTCAATTTTTCCGATTTCATTAACCATTCGGTTTTCTTTGAAATATAATAAGAAATTAAAAAACAAACGGACTTATTTAAATATTTAACTTGAATATTATGAATGAAAAGACCGTGTAATTTAAAAAATCGGTCTATAAATTGTCTAATTTCATTGTCTTTAAATATAAATGCTGATTTTTCATCAGTTGTTTTTTCAACATACGTTGAAGAATACTTTTTTTTGGGATTTGTACTAAGTTGAATGATATTAGCGTTTGTTTTTTTTCCCATGCTTTTTTTTTTTTTTTTTTAAATACAAATTTTTTTCTTGTTGAAGAAAATTCTCCAAATCGGTAACCTACCATTTCTTCCGTTATTACAAGTTTTGAATATTCTTTACCGTTATGGACAAAAACAGTTTTTCCAATAAAATTCGGTAAAATTATAGACGCTCGAGAAGAAATTTTAAATTCGTTTACCGTTATTTGAGTTAAAATTTTGGGATTAATAAAAGGACCTTTCCAATTTGTTTTACTCATTTATTTTAAATTTGTAACGTTTAGCAGAATTACTAGTTTTTTTATTTGTCGTTGGTTTTCCCCACGGTGTTACCGCAGTTCTATTTTTTGATTTTTTGCCTTCACCTCCGCCATGCGGGTGGTCAACTGGATTCATTGCCACTCCTCTTACAGTTGGTCGTTTGTGCAACCATCGATTTCGACCCGCTTTTCCAACAATCATTAACATATGCATTTCATTTGAAACTGCACCAATAGTTGCAAAACTATCGGCAGGTACATGCCTTTGTGCTTTTGATGGCAATTTGATATGGGCATATTTAAATGTTGTTTTTAATAATTGGCAAAAGTTACCTGCCGATCTGCTTAATGTCGCCCGAAAGTTATACCTAGTTGAAACGTTGTGTATTAAACAGCTAATAGGAACTCTAAAAATTGGCAACGAATTTCCGATCCCAACTGAAGCATTCCAACCTGATTGAACTATATCACCAACTTTTAAATATTGTGGTTGAATCATGTAATAAAAACGATTATTTGTATTATCAAAAACAGCTGCTATATGAGCTTTTCGATATGGATCATATTCTAAAGTAAGCACGATTCCAGTTGATTCATGTGTTCGAATAAAATCTATTTTTCGGTAAATACGTTTTACCCCCCCGCCGCGATGATAAATTGTTATTTTGCCAGAATTATTTCGGCCAGCTTTTTGTTTTAATTTTTTAAGATGTATTTTTAATAAAGCGGAATTCGAAAGTTTAACAGATCGTAGAGTTTTCACGTTTTTGTGAGACGTGATTTTAAATTTAAATTTTTTTAGCATTTTTCAAAAATTTATATAAAACTATTTTTTAAATTATGTTTCTATCAAAATTAGTTAATTATAAAACACCTATTGAAGAACAGATTATAAAAAAGTTAAAAACTTCTTTCAAACGAAAAAAGTTTTCATTTTTTAATGTTAAAAAAAATTTTAAATTTTTACTAAATAATAACCATTTTTTATCATCTAGCATTTATTTTTCTGCATTATACAATTTAAAAAATTACCAAACACTTGAATTGAATCACCACCCTATTAGTTGTATCGTTAATATACGAGTCACACACAACAATCTGTTTATAAACATCAGCGATTATAAAGGGAAAACAAAATGCATGTTCACCACATCTTCATTAATTCGTCATAAAACAAACGCACGACGATCACATAAACAGTTTGGACTGCTTGTTAAAATTTTTAAACGTGTAGTTACTGATTTCAAACGTTTACGAAAAAGTTTTATTCGAATAAATTTTAGAAATACTCACAAATACCAAGAACTTGTTATTATAAAAATACTAAGAAAACTTTTTTTTATACGATCGATCCAAAATTATAGATTACAACCTTTTAACGGGTGTAGGCCAAGAAAGCTCAGACGAGTTAGAAAAAAACGCAAACGACGTTAAAGGAGAAATGACTGAGTGGTTTAAAGTGGCAGATTGTAAATCTGTTGGGGCATCCCCATCGTAGGTTCGAATCCTGCTTTCTTCATTTTTTAATGTTTGTAATAAACGAAATATAACGCAGCTGGTAGCGTGCCTGTTTTGGGAACAGGAAGTCATGTGTTCAAATCACATTATTTCGAAATACCTAAACAACTTTAAGGTTAGACTGTACTATACATTTTTGTAAAAAAATTTGCAAATTTTTTATATTTTCTTGATAAACACAAAAGTTATCTAAATAAATAAGCTGATTTATATCATACATTTTATTATTTAGTTTTAAACTTATACACGAAAATTCATCAATCAATTCTTTAAAATTTACGTTACTATTAAAATTTATTTTTTTTGCAGCAAAAATTAAAATAGCCCCATGAAAAAACATAGTATAATTTTTCAAAATTGACAAAGGTAACCATGGTCGAATTAACCCCGTTGATAAATAAAGTTTAAATAAATTGACTCGTTCTAATTGTTGAACCGTTTTTAATTGCTTGATAGAATTATAACTATAATTAAAACACAATAGTAACAACGGATTTTTAATTAATGGTTTTAAATTACGGAATTTGTATTGTTTTGCAGTTACCTTCATTTTTAAACTATATTTAGGCTTAGTAGGATTTGAACCTACGACAAAACCGTTATGAGCGGTACGTTCTACCCCTGAACTATAAGCCTTTAAAACACTTTGCGAACGTAAAATTTAGAATTGTATATGAGAAGTATATCGTTAAGCCAAATTTTTTTGTTAATAATTTTATTTTTTTTATTATTTACTAACAGTTCCGTATTAAAAAAATTTTTTAATTTTTTTAAAAAATTTTTAAAACAGTTATTTAAGTAACCTAACTCTCGTTTTAATTCGTGTTACAGGAAAAAAGAGACTCGAACTCTTAACCCTTGGTTTTGGAAACCAATGTTCTACCAATTGAACTATTTTCCTATTTAAATTATGTTTAAAAAATATATGATCGAATTAAAAAATAGAGGGATTTTAATTTTATTCTCTTGGATTTGCGTATTTTTAAGCTGTTATAATTATAAAAATGTTTTATTTTTTTTAATGTTTATTGACAATCCAAGTTTTAATACTTTACATACACCCAACTTTATTTTCACAAATTTAACAGACGTTTTGAACAATTATCTCTACCTTTCTGCTTTTATAAGCAATCAAATTGTTCTTGTTATGTTATTTTATCATTTTTTAATATTTTTAAAATCTGGTTTATATAATAAAGAATACGCCTTGCTCAAATCGTGGTATTTTTTATATGTAATTAATACTTGTTTGTCTATTTTAATTTTACATTTTTACATTTTGCCTTTTAGTTGGCAATTTTTTTTAAGCTTTCAAAACGAAACGTTTTTTATTTCGTTTGAAGGTAAAGTCAATGAACATTTAGTTTTTTATAAAAATCTTTATTATTTACTTGTTTTTTATACACAAGGGATTTTTACAATTTTTTATAGTTTATTTTGGGGTATTATTAATTTTAAATATATTATTTTAATCCGAAAAACAATGTACTTGTTATTTTTTTTGACTGCAACTATTTTAACACCTCCAGAAGTGTGTTTACAATTACTAGTTGGAAGTCTGCAGATTTGTTTATACGAGTTTTTAGTATTTGTACAAATCTGTAAAGCGTGTGTTTGCAGGTGGTAAACCAGCTTGTAAATTCGTAGGAAGCCAATCAAAACTAATTAAAATACCTGCGGTAAAAACAAAATACCCTATTGAAAACGGTAAAAAACATTTCCAACCAATATCCATTAATTGATCGTATCGATATCGGGGTAACGCAGCACGTGTTACAATAAAAAAAATAACACCAAAAATTATTTTTAAACTAAACCAAAAACTTCCAGGCAAAAAATTAAAAGGAAACACATTAATTAACGGCAACCAACCACCTAAAAATAAAATGGCTAAAAATGCACTCATTAATAACATATTGGCGTATTCACCTAAAAAAAATAAAGCAAACGTCATAGACGAGTACTCGACGTTATAACCTGATACCAGCTCAGCTTCCGCTTCAGGCAGATCGAAAGGGTGTCTATTCGTTTCAGCTAGCATTGAAATACAGAACATTACAAACAAAGGAAAAAGAGGAACTATGAACCAAATTTTGTTTTGCGCGAAAACAATTAAACTTAAATTTAATGATCCCGAACATAAAGCAACAGTGCTAATTATAATACCAATTGAAACTTCGTATGAAATCATTTGCGCAGCAGAACGCAATGCCCCCAAAAAAGGGTATTTAGAATTACTGGACCACCCAGCAATTATAATTCCATAAACACTCAAGGACGATATTGCAAATAAATACAAAACCCCGACGTTTAAATTTACCAACACAATATCTTCGGCAAACGGTATAACTGCCCAACCTAACAAACTTAAAACAAACGTTAAAATTGGAGCTAAAATAAACAGGTAACCATCCGAATTACTTGGAAAAATTGTTTCTTTGGCAAATAATTTTAATCCGTCTGCCAGCGGTTGTAAAAGACCAACAAAACCAACCACATTGGGCCCTCGTCGTCGTTGGATAACTCCCATTAATTTTCGTTCCGCAATTGTAAAATATGCGACCGAAATTAATAGAGGGATAACAATACACAAAATTTCTAAAATTGTAATAATAACATTAAATAACATAATTTATTTTAAGGTTAAAATCGGATTCGAACCGATATTAAAAGATTTGCAATCTTTCACATTCACCATTTATGTTATTTAACCTTTAAATGGTTTAATTTTAAGGATAAGGTGGGATTTGAACCCACGGTATCGTAAAATACAATAGTTTTCAAAACTAACGCCTTAAACCACTCGACCACTTATCCTTTTCCAAACAAATATCAATAATTGTAAAATAATTTCAACGTTCTAACAATGATCAAACAATACTGACAAACGCTAAACTGACTTAAAAACTAGTAAATTAATTTTCATTTAAATTATATAGTTTGTACGACTATTAAAATCAAACAATTTATTTAAATATAAATAGGCAACTTTAAAGCTTTTAATAAAAATAAAAATTCTGCCAAATTAGTTGAATCAGTACTAATTACAATATTTAATTTAGGCAACTCTTTAAAAAACTGATAATTTTCACTCAGTTCTGTAAATACAAAAATATTTTTTATTGATAAAGGTAATGAATGTTGAAAAATATGAGTTAATTCGATTTTTTTGTAATCAAGGGGAAGTTTAGTAAACAATAGTTTCTGTAAAAACATAAACATTAATTGACCAGTCAGAATAACTTTACAGCCTACTGGATGCCCTTTTCTAACTTTTAATTTTGTATTAAAGTTTTTTGCAGCCAATAGTTTACTTTGTTTTGCAGCCAATAGTTGCAAAGACATAGCTCCTGCCGCTAGAAGATTGCTATCGACTTTTTTAAAACTAAAATATAAAACAATTTTTTTTACTTTGGGCAATTGCTTTATATTTTTGTATTGAAATTTGTTTAATAATTCATAGTTTATTATATTTGTATAATAATACTTTAACATAGTTACAATTTATCAATATTTAAACAAAACGCCCTGAAATACTCGCAAATTTTAAAAAGTTTTGTTTTTTTAAAACTCTCGGAATGGAGCCTAAAATTCTGGTCGCAATTGGTGTTTTTTTTTTATTTAACAAACAAACAGCATTGTTTTTAAACCAAAAAACAGACCCATCCAATTTAACAATTTTTTTTTTTACACGAAGAATAATTGCTTTGTGTATTTCTCCTTTTTTAACTTTTGACCGAAAACGTGCTTTTTTTCGTAACTGTTTTATCGAAACTGTTATAATATCTCCTAAAGAAGCAGTACGACGTTTAAACCCTTTTGATACTTTTATACATTGAACAAATCTAGCACCAGAATTGTCCGAAACTCGTAAAATTGTTTGTTGTTGAACCATAATTTTAATTTGCGCTTATAACTCAATTGGATAGAGTGTTGGATTTCGGTCCCAAAAGTTATAGGTTCAACTCCTATTAAGCGTGTAAAATTACGTATATCTAACTCTTGAAATTATCTAAAACCAACGAAAACGTGCGAATTTTTTTTTTTTAAAAGCACTCTCTTGTGTTAACTCCTTTTTAGTCACTAACAGGCTTGCAGCTTTCGCTGAGTCTAGTATCTCATTCACTAAGTCACTTACACAATCTTTTTTTTTTATTGTTGTTAACGAATTAACAATGCTTGTCACAGCGTAACTTATTCGAGCTTTTGGCGTTAAAATACATGGAGCTTCATCATACCGTTTTCTTCTACGATTTCGTAACCGTTTTCTAATATCTGCGGCAGGACTTACGTTCATTACAGCTAACTTTAGCAATTCATCTGGATTTTTGTAACTTTTTCTGTGAAATATTTTTAAACTTTTTAAATAAATTTTTTCCGATTTAAACTTCGAACCATTTTTCATTAGCTTATTAATAATTTTTTTCCACATTTAATAATATTTAGATAAATTTTTTGTTCCATATTTGGAACGTGAAGTTTTTCGATTTTTTAAACCAAATAAATCTAATTTACCACGAACTATATGATATTTCACACCGGGCAAATCTTTTACCCGGCCCCCTCGAATTAATACAGTCGAATACGGTTGTAGATTATGACCTTCTCCTGGAATGTAAGCCATGACTACTTTATTATTCGTTAACCGCAATTTTGCTAATTTTCGTAAAGCAGAATTCGGTTTTTTAGGAGTTCGAATAACTAATTTTAAACAAACCCCCTTTTTTTGAGGACATTTGATTAAAGCAGGTACTTTATTACGTTTTTTTTTTTTTTGACGTTTATTTGTACACAATTGATTAATAGTAGGCATAATCTCTTACCAAAAAAGGGACTTGAACCCTTACTCTTTTATAAAGAACTAGAACCTAAACCTAGCATGTCTACCAATTCCATCATTTTGGTAATTTTTACTCATTACCGGACTTGAACCAGTACTCTTATAAAGAATCAAATTTTAAGTCTGACGTGTCTACCAGTTCCACCAAACGAGCGTTTTCACTTTTTAATCAACAATGCCTCAATTCGACTTATTAACTTTAGGTGCTCAAACTAATGGAACTATTTTAATATTTTGTATTTTTTTTTTATATTCGTTATTTTTTGCACTACCTTATTTTGCAGAAATTAAAAAAAGTCGCCAAAAAATTATAAAAACGACAAGTACAAATTCCGATTTACTATTTTGCCTTAAAAATGTGTTGAAAAACTTGAATAACGTTTACTAACGGGGGTATAACTCAATGGTAGAGTGTATGTTTTGCAAACATAAAGTTATCGGTTCAAATCCGATTACCTCCAAAAACCGGCCAAAAAACAAAAATTTAACTCTTTAGGTTGGGTTCGAACCAACGTCCTAATGGTTAACAGCCACCCGCTCTGCCAAACTGAGCTACTAAAGATTTGAGATTGAAATTGTTTATTTTTTACCGATACGAACATGTATTCAAAAAATTAAAAATACAACAAAAAATAATGCTCAACAAGTACATAATAAAAATCTGAATCTAAAGACGAAGCAAAAATATACGCAAAATTGCTATACCTTTCAGAAGGGTCCAAAATTAACTCGAAGTACCGCAAATCACGTGTGTAAGACTGGTCAATTAACACTTTCCAATGATCGTACCATTCCGAATGAAGTTTAAAAATTTCAGCCCTTGATTTACGTATTGCATAGAATTTACGTTCAAATTTTACTATTAATTTTTCAATCTCCACAGTTAGTTCTAGCATTTCACGCCGCTCTGCTGGAGGTAAATTAACAAACTTATCGCACTCGTCGCAAAATGCTTTAGTACGCACTTTTAAAGCGTTTAAAATTCTTAACGTTAATTCCACGCATCCGTCTTCGCCACGAAGAAAATCAAATGCGTGGTATATGTGTATCAGACCATCCTCGATTTCCGGTTGCTCATTTACCCAATCAAGATCCACTTCATTCCAATTGGGATCTAAAAATTTATCCAAATTATATCTATCAAAGTCCGGGTGAGTAGGTTTGCCATTCACTTCATGCATTCTATTAATGTACAAAAACAACAATTTGTGTTTTATAGTCGGGTCCTCCAAACCATAAAGTAAATGAAGACGCTGATGCTCCACACAAAGAGTAAAAAAAATCGCCCGAAAATGAGTTAGCGTAAGTAATAAATTAATATGATGCTCTACTAAATAATAATATCTAGCTTTTGCTCCTACTGTTTCACAAAATCGACCATAAGTAACTGGGGTCGGTAATGTATCATCCCCGTAACTGAACACTTTTGGTAGTAAAAAACGTAATTCGGCAAACTCTTGACTAATTTGAAATTCTAGATCCACTTGCATTAATTGGTTTTTTTTTAACAAAGACAACAACTCTGGATAATTCATAAAATAATATATTTTTATCGCCTCAAAATTAGACGTTTCATCCCACAGAAAGCAAAACACAGGACTGAGCGAATAAACAAACATTGCCAAGAGTACTACAAAAATATAAAATATTAAATCCATAAATGGGTTTTTCAACGTTTGGGAAAATGAAAAATTTTTTATTGTTTGTGCGGCAGCGCTAAAAATTTTTTTGCGCGTTATTAAAATCTGATAAAACTTCTTCAATAAAATTTGATACATTCTAACCATTTAAATATAAATTATAGCAAAAAGAGGATTTGAACCTCTATCTTAACCGTGGAACGGTTTTGTTTTCCCGCAATTAAACTATTTTGCTCCAAAATATAAATATAATGTTAAAGGTGGTTAAATCTTAACATTAGGAATAAATAAAATAAGAAAACAAAAATTAATGATAATAAAAATAAAAAAACAAAACAACGCACCGCAAACAAACCGTAAGTTAACCGGAAATATCCAGGACATTAATGGTAAACAAAAAACAAACACTGAGCCGAGGAGTATACTGTAATAAGCTTCAAAATCTTCGGGCGCCGTGATAATAAAGGTTTTGAAAGTTAATAGCATTATCCTAATTTGTATGTTTTCGTGGTTTTTTCCA